AAATTTTTGGCGGATATTAAAAAGAAAAAATATTCGATTACTTCGGAAATCCCATTATTTTTTAAAATTTTTTATTGAAAAGATATACAGAGATATCTTTATGTGTATCATTAATATTCCTAGAATCAATGCACAGCTTTTTATTGAATTAAAAAAAAAAATTCTTAATAAATACATTTACAATAATGAAGCAAATCAAGAAAGAATTGATAAAACAAATCAAAGTATAATTAACTTTATTTCAACTATAAAAAGGTCACTTTGTATTAATAAGAATTCACATACTTTTTTGGACTTATCTTACTTGTCACAAGCATATGTATTCTACAAATTATCACAAACCCAAGTCAGTAACTTATATAAGTTAAGATCTGTCTTTAAATATTACAGAACATCTTTTTTTATTAAGAATGAAATAAAAGAGTATTTTGTTGGAACGCAAGAAATAGTTTATTCCGAATTAAGACAACATAAGAACCTTCAAAATTCTGTAATTAATGAATGGAAAAACTGGCTAAAGGATCATTATCAATATGATTTATCTCAGATTAGATGGTCGAGATTAGCGCCGCAAAAATGGCGAAATAGAGTCAATCAATATCAATGCCGTATGACTACAAATAAAGATTTAAACAAATGGGATTCATATGAAAAAACCCGATTAATTCATTACGAAAAACAAAATGATTTTGAAATAGATTTATTACTAAATAAAAAAGAAAATATTAAAAAACAATATAGATATGATCTTTTTTCGTATAAATCGATTAATTATGAGGATAAGAAAGACTCATATATTTATGGAGTGCCATTACAAGTAAATAAAAACCAAGAGATTTCTGATACTTACAATACGCCTAAACGCAAACTATTTGATATGATGGAAGGTATCCGTATCAAGGATTATCTAGTAGACGATGATAGTATAGATATAGATATAGAAAAAAATATGGATCGAAAATATTTTGATTGGAAAATTCTCAATTTTTGTCTTAGAAATAAGACCGATATTAAGGCCTGGGTCGATATTGATACTGTCACCAACAGAAATAAAAATACTAAGACTGGGGTTAATAATTATCAAATAATTGATAAAATTGATAAGAAAGGTATTTTTTATTTCACGATTCATCAAGATCAAAAAATGAACCCATTCAATCAAAAAAAACCTCTTGTGGATTGGATGGGAATGAATGAAGAAATACTAAGTCGTCCCATATCGAATCTAGAACTTTGGTTCTTCCCAGAATTTGTGATACTTTATAATACATATAAGATTAAACCGTGGGTCATACCAATCAAATTACTTCTTTTCAATTTTAATGTAAATAAAGTAAATAAAAATGTTAATAAACATAAAAGTATCACTGGAAAGAAAAATGGAAAGAAAAAAGGAGATATTTTTATATTATCGAATGAAAAAAAAACTTTTGAATTAGAAAATAAAAATCAAGGAGAAAAAGAATTAGCGGACCAAGCAGATCTTGAATCAGCTCTCTCAAACCAAGAAAAAAAACAAGAAAAATATGTTGAAGAAGATTATACGGGATCAGACATGAAAAAACGTAGAAACAAAAAGCAATACAAGAATAACACAGAAGCAGAGCTTGAGTTCTTACTAAAAAGGTATTTGCAATTTCAATTGAAATGGGATGCTTCTTTAAATCAAAGAATCATCAATAACATCAAAGTATATTGTCTCCTGCTTAGAATGAAAAATCCAAGAGAAATTGCTATATCCGCTATTCAAGGGGAAGAAATGAATCTGGATATTATGATGTTCCAGAAGGATTTATCTCTTAAAGAATTGAGAAAAACGGGAATATTTATTATCGAACCAGTTCGTCTGTCTGTAAAAAATGATGGAAATTTTATTATATATCAAACCATAGGTATTTCATTGGTTCATAAGAGTAACCACCAAATTAATCAAAGATACCTAGAAAAAAGCTATCGCTATGTTGATAAAAATAAGAATAATTTTTCTGAATCCATTGCGCTCGATCAAAAAATGACTGGAAATAGAGACAAAAATCATTATGATTTGCTTGTTCTTGAAAATATTTTATCCCCGAGGCATCGTAGAGAATTGAGAATTCTAATTTTTGTGAATTCTAGGAATAGAAACAATATCCATAGAAATACAGTATTTTGCAATGGATGCAATGGAAATAAGGTAACAAATTTCGATCAAGTTTTGTTGAATAAAAGAAAAAATCTTGATAGAGATAAAAATAAACTAATTAAATTAAAGTTCTTTCTTTGGCCCAATTATCGATTAGAAGATTTAGCTTGTATGAATCGCTATTGGTTTGATACCAATAATGGTAGTCGTTTCACTATGACAAGGATTCATATGTATCCGCGATTGAAAAGTCATTAATGGTACATTTTTAATATATTTCCGTACCATATCGAGTATATGAAGACAAAGAAATAAACATAACCATTATCTTACATTTCATTATGATACATGATACTAATTTAATGAGGCGTTGTATTATATTAATTTAATTCGATCTAAAATGAATCAACAAAATCTTCTTATTTTTTTTAGGTCTAAATTATTGTTTATTTTTTTTGTGAGTACAGAAATAGACTATACTTTTATATAGGATATCCTATCCGAATCCAATTTTAAAAATTGGATTGATTATTGAGTACTAAATTAAAAAATTTTATTTGACAAAATTAAGAATTCTTCACGAAATTAAGATTATTGTGTATATAAAATTCAAATGAGTGGCATTATTATTACTGATCAAGAAATATATATATCGATAAAAATATCTCAAAAAAAGAGAAAGAGGGGCGATTCCTTTTTATGGTAAAAAATTCATTCATCTCAATTATTTCGCAAGAAGAAAAAGAAGAAAACAGGGGATCCGTTGAATTCCAAGTATTGAGTTTCACCAATAAAATAAGAAGACTTACTTCACATTTGGAATTGCACAGAAAAGACTATTTATCTCAAAGGGGTCTACGTAAAATTTTGGGAAAACGTCAACGGCTGCTGTCTTATTTGTCAAAGAAAAATAGAGTACGTTATAAAAACTTAATTAATGCTTTGGGTATTCGGGAATCAAAAATTCGTTAATTTGAAGAGTCATTTTGAATTATTTGATTTATTAGATCTTGAATTTTGATGAACTTTTTTTCGTTTTACGCAATTCATGGAAAAATGAATCGAGGAAAAACTTATGAATATACCAGCTACAAGAAAAGATCTCATGATAGTCAATATGGGCCCCCACCACCCGTCAATGCACGGTGTTCTTCGACTCATCGTTACTCTGGACAGTGAAGATGTTATTGACTGTGAACCAATATTGGGTTATTTACACAGAGGAATGGAAAAAATTGCGGAAAACCGAACAATTATACAATATCTGCCTTATGTAACTCGTTGGGATTATTTAGCTACTATGTTCACAGAAGCAATAACCGTAAATGGGCCAGAACAGTTAGGAAATATTCAAGTACCTAAAAGAGCCAGTTATATCAGAGTAATTATGTTGGAATTGAGTCGTATAGCTTCTCATCTGTTATGGCTCGGCCCCTTTATGGCAGATATTGGTGCACAAACTCCTTTCTTCTATATTTTCAGAGAAAGAGAATTCATATATGATCTATTTGAAGCTGCCACTGGTATGAGAATGATGCATAATTATTTTCGTATCGGAGGAGTAGCGGCTGATCTACCTTATGGCTGGATAGATAAATGTTTGGATTTCTGCGATTATTTTTTTACAGGAGTTACTGAATATCAAAAACTTATTACACGAAATCCTATTTTTTTAGAACGCGTTGAAGGCGTAGGAATTATTGATAGAGACGAAGTAATAAATTGGGGTTTATCAGGACCAATGCTGCGAGCTTCCGGAATACAATGGGATCTTCGTAAAGTTGATCATTATGAGTGTTACGACGAATTGGATTGGGAAGTCCAATGGCAAAAAGAAGGGGATTCATTAGCTCGTTATTTAGTCCGAATTGGTGAAATGACAGAATCCATAAAAATTATTCAACAGGCGTTGGAAGGAATTCCAGGGGGGCCCTATGAGAATTTAGAAATCCGATACTTTGATAGAGAAAGGTATCCAGAATGGCATGATTTTGAATATCGATTCATTAGTAAAAAACCTTCTCCCATTTTTGAATTACCGAAACAAGAACTTTATGTGAGAGTCGAAGCCCCAAAGGGCGAATTGGGAATTTTTCTGATAGGAGATCAGAGTGGGTTTCCTTGGAGATGTAAAATTCGCCCCCCGGGTTTTATCAATTTGCAAATTCTTCCTCAGTTAGTTAAAAGAATGAAATTGGCTGATATTATGACAATACTAGGTAGCATAGATATCATTATGGGAGAAGTTGATCGTTGAAATGATAATTGATACAACGGAAATACAAGATATCCATTCTTTTTACAGAGTGGAATCTTTAAAAGAGGTCTATGAAATTCTATGGATGCTTGTTCCGATTTTGACTCTTGTATTGGGAATCACAATAGGCGTACTAGTAATTGTATGGTTAGAAAGAGAAATATCCGCAGGGCTGCAACAACGTATTGGACCCGAATACGCCGGTCCTTTAGGAGTTCTTCAAGCTCTAGCAGATGGGACAAAACTACTTTTCAAAGAGAATCTTCTTCCATCTAGAGGAGATACTCGTTTATTCAGTATCGGACCATCCATAGCAGTCATATCAATTCTACTAAGTTATTCAGTAATTCCTTTTGACTATCGCCTTGTTTTAGCCGATCTCAATATCGGGGTTTTTTTATGGATTGCGGTTTCAAGTATTGCTCCCATTGGACTTCTTATGTCAGGATATGGTTCAAATAATAAATATTCCTTTTTAGGTGGTCTACGAGCTGCTGCTCAATCGATTAGTTATGAAATACCATTAACCCTATGTGTATTATCAATAGCTCTACGTGCGATTCGTTGAAACATAAACTTTTCCCTATTCCTTTCTTTCTAGTCGTTATAGAAAAAGAG